ATATGATTTTTTATTGAATTTTGTATTCAGAAGTAATTCGCGGGATTAGGCACTCTTTCCTAGTTATAGTGCCACTGGGTGAATCCAGCCTATTCTTGAAATGAACAACTCACACACACTCCCTTTCCAAAAAAGATCAATACACCGAAGACTACACTTAGATTTATTGGATTTGTTGCTAAAATATCGGTATTAAACCCGAAACTCCCGGCGGATGGCCAGTGACCCAAGTAAACGAAAGAATCGGTTAAATTTTTCATCTCATCTCCTCTTCTAGCTAAACTATAAAAAAGAACTTTATCCTTTTTTTTATTCTTTTTTTCAATAAAAAGAAAATTTCGTTAAATAATTTATAATTTAATTTACCTATTTGGATATTTGTAAACAGAATCAAAAACCTATTCTATTTACAAATTTATTTTCCAAAATTTAGAATTTTCAATAATAATAATGAGACTTAATTAGAATTAAGCTAGAATTTGAGACCAAGTTTTATGTCAATTTTTAAAAACCTAAACCTCCTTTTTGCGCAACACTCCTTAAAAAAAGTTTCCATTAAACTAAAAGAATAAGGGGAAGGAAGAAAGCGAATCGATGTGCTAATTCCCCATCCTCAAATTAGTCCTTCCCAAGGGTTGTTGTCTCAATGAATAATTGTAGGAGTTAAATCTTGATAGAATTAAAAAAACTACGAAAATAAAATTCTGAATTTTATTATTTCTAGGATTAAACAAAAGGATTCGCAAATAAAAGCGCTAATGCTACAACCAGGCCATAAATTGTTAAAGCTTCCATAAAAGCCAAACTAAGCAATAAAGTACCTCGTATTTTTCCTTCTGCCTCAGGTTGTCTCGCGATACCTTCGACAGCTTGACCCGCAGCTGTACCTTGACCAACCCCAGGTCCAATAGAAGCAAGCCCAACAGCCAACCCAGCAGCAATAACCGAAGCAGCAGAAACCAGTGGATTCATGATAAGTTCCTCACACCAAAATAAAGAAATAGTTAATGATACAATCATCCAATGACTTAGGACTTAATTATAATTAAGTCATCGCTAAGATTCATCCAGCCAAAATAACCAAAAACTTGAATTGAAATAATATAATTCTATTATTTAATTATAAGAATTACTTTGATATTAGTTCCGATCCACGGGATTTTTAAAAATGCATAATATATATATACGACTTTTTTATGCCATTTCTTTTTTGTAAACCATTATTTTCTTTGAATTCTTCGTTCTTTTTTTGATCATTTTTTTTTCAGCCAATTCACAGATAAAAAGGAAGAATTTCTAATCGAATCCTTATCTAAATCGAAATTCACAAAAGTAGTGGGGCAGATTATATAGATCTTTAACTCATATATACCTAGTCAATATCAAATATCACATATACAAGTGTTTCTTACATAACGTAAACCAACTATTCTATAATCATAACATCAACCAACTATTCTATAATTGGGCTAACCTAAAAATGAATATTCAAAAAAAATAGTTAATGATGACCCTCCATAGATTCACCTATATAAGCCGCAGCTAAAGTGGCAAAAATGAGAGCTTGAATCCCGCTTGTAAATAATCCAAGGAACATGACAGGTATAGGAACCACTAAAGGTACTAAAGAAACAAGAACAACAACTACTAATTCATCGGCTAATATATTTCCAAAAAGTCGAAAACTAAGTGATAGGGGTTTTGTAAAATCTTCTAAGATGTTAATGGGTAAAAGAATTGGAGTTGGTTGAATGTATTTACTGAAATACCCTAATCCTTTTTTGCTAAGACCCGCATAAAAATATGCTACGGATGTGAGTAAAGCTAAAGCAACCGTCGTATTTATATCATTCGTTGGTGCTGCTAACTCCCCTTGAGGTAACTGGATAATTTTCCACGGTAAAAGGGCTCCTGACCAGTTAGAAACAAAAATAAATAAAAACAGGGTTCCAATAAAGGGAACCCATGGACCGTATTCTTCTCCAATCTGGGTTTGACTCACGTCTCGAATGAATTCAAGTACAAATTCAAAGAAATTTTGGCCACCAGTTGGAATGGTTTGTGGATTGCGAACCGCTAGAGCTGCGGAACCTAATAAGATAGCAATTACAACCCAAGAAGTAATAAGGACTTGCGCATGGACTTGGAACCCCCCTATTTGCCAATAGAAATGTTGGCCTACTTCTACACCAGATATCTCATATAACCCTTCTTTTATTAGTGTGTTGATGGAACATGATAAAACATTCATATTGCCCTCTGACAGAAATAAGAACTTTAAATTATTTTGATTCAAGACCCCCCCTTTTTTTTACTTATTTACTTGAATTTTATATTTTAGTTCCAGTTTTTTATCTCTTTTTCTTTTGTATGATTCAGGAATAGTAACCGATTTTAGAAATCGAAATACAGGGAGCCCCTCCCTCAAAAAAAAATTGATTTATTTATCTTATTATTAATCAAGAATTTTGTATATAGCTAGAACGACCCTCACAAATTGCGAATACTAATTTGTTAAGAATGAATCGAATTGAAGCTATAGCGTCATCATTTGCTGGAATAGAAATATCCGCGAGATCGGGATTACAATTTGTATCGATTAAAGAAATGGTTGGAATTCCCAAAGTTATACATTCTCGAAGAGCCGTATATTCTTCTTGCTGATCGATGATGATTACAATATCAGGCAATCCCGTCATATATTTAATCCCGCCTAGATATGTTTCCAAGCGAGATAATTGTCTCTTCAACACAGCTGCATCCCTTTTCGGAAGACGGTTGAATCCCTCTGTCTTTTGTTCAGTTCTCAAGTCCCTAAACTTATGAAGTCTTTTTTCTGTAGTGGACCAATTTGTTAACATGCCGCCGAGCCACTTTTTATTAACATAATGACACCGAGCCCTTATTGCAGCCCGCGACACTAAATCAGCTGCTTTATTTTTTGTCCCAACAATTAAGAATTGTTTTCCCCTACTTGCTGCATCAAAAACTAAATCACAAGCTTCTGATAAAAAACGAGCAGTTCTAGTCAGATTTATAATATGAATACCTTTACGCTTTGCGGAAATATAAGGTGCCATTCTAGGATTCCATTTCCTAGTACCATGTCCAAAATGAACTCCTGCTCTCATCATCTCTTCCAAATCGATGTTCCAATATCTTTTTGTCATTTCTTTTCACACTTAAAAGGGGTATCCCCCAAACTAAAATAAAAATTTGTTCCGATGGAACCTTCTCTTGTACCGGGGATTGCATGAGCCGAGCCATTATTTTGTATTCATTATTATCTTTATTAGTGTTAACAAATTACCAAAGGAAATGACTACAGCAAAAAAAAAAATGAAATTCAAAATAGGAACCTGCTATTACGAATTATTCAATTCTAGAAAAGGCAGATTTTTAAATAGAAGAGTCACAAAATTCCCTGTGGTAAAATAAAATATCTCTCATATCTCCCTCGAATAAAGATAAATTCTTTGTTTTTTTTTCCAAAAGAATGTTGGTATGTTGCCGTGAACAATGCACCAATCCTTTGTTGAACCCGGTCCCGGCGGGGATCACCCCCCCTAGAACAACATTTTCTTTCAGACCTTTCAACCAATCGATACGACCCCGAAGAGCAGCTTTTGCTAAAACTCGAGCAGTTTCTTGAAAACTTGCTTCGGATATAAAACTTTGAGTATTCAAAGATGCTCGAGTTATTCCTAATAAAACGGCTCGATAACAGATTGCTTCTTCTAAAGCACGCCCCGTTCGTTCTGCTCGTAACAATCCAATCAATTCGCCAGGTAAAAAAACATTAGACATTCCCTCTTCTGAAACCAAAACTTTTGATGTTATTTGACGTACAATAATTTCGATATGCCTATTATGAATCTGCACCCCCTGAGATCGATAAACCTTTTGAATCTTATTAACCAAAGAAATACGACTTTGCACTATAGTTAGCTCAGCACCAATCAAGAATCCCCACGGAATTCCAAGAATTCTTGTTATACACCTGTTCCAACCCTTAATCCGCTTTTCTAAGTTCAGCGATATCGAATCAATCGAGCGGACTTCTAACACCTGTTCTACTTTTGGAAGACCTTGTGTTATATCACCGGATCTCGATTTTTCATATATAAATGTAACTAATGTATCCCCTTCGTAAAGAATTTCTCTATAATGCCCATGAACTTTTGCTCCCGGAGTAGCCAAATAGGGCTTAGCAGATCTTATTACTACAGAATCCCTTTGAACAATTAAAACTTGACCCGATTTTAGGTGTGTTTCTTTTTTGGCTATACATACATTTTCACAAAAAAATTGTCCAAGACTAATTATTGTGGACGTTTCCTCACAATAATTATTATTATAATTTTGATGAAGAAAATACCAATTCAATTTGAATGGATTCAAAACAACGTTACTGTATGGATCTAGCTTAAAAATTCTTCCGTTTTCATCGATTAAATAAGGGTGAATTACTTGAAAAATATATTTGAAGTTATAAAGTTGCAAATATTTAATTACAGAGATCTGATTATAAGTTAGTAAAGGCAAAAATGAATAAAAATTCGAAATTTGAATGGCTGTTCCTAAGGGGCCCGACGAATTTTTAATTGTAATTAGAGGTTTTTTTTTTTTTGATTGGTTTATCACATTGTGATATTTTACATGATTAAATGGACCGATTCTAAAACAATTAGAGGATGATAAAATTAACAAAGATTGGGATTCCTTATTTCTATTTAAGAACATACGAATAGTTCCGTGATTTTGTCTAAGCGATTGTTGAAGAATGCCAGCCTTGGGAGAAATCGAATAAAACGGATTCATGTAATCTGCAGAGATCAATCCCCAATCCGGCGGATTATTCCTTTTTCTTATATACGAAATATGGGATTTCACTAAGCCAATTCTTATGAAATCTCGAATGAAACCCTTTGTACTTACTTCAACAAAGAAAGCGCGGACCTCCTCGAGGGAAGAATTTTTGTTGTCTTGGTCCCAATTCA